AATAAAATAATGGGAACAATCAATATTCGCGAAGCACGCATTGTTGTATTAGATCTAAGGGTTCTTTCTTGACCTAACTACCTAACTAGAAGTTATAATATGGAAAGACAAAATGTGGAACCTATAAAGGAAAAGATAATAGGAATTTTTTAGAATCTAATTGAACCAAAATACAGATTTTATTTTTTCGAGTGATCTGATCGTGCGATATCTTTTTTTTTTTCTCATTCGAGATACTATGTGAATGAACCTACTATTGAATCTAATGAGTTAAAATTAAAGTAAAAGAAAAGATTTTATTGTTATAAGTATAAGGGCACTCTTCGTTCCAAAATATAAAATGTATTCGATACAATTAAAAAAGAAATGATCAAAATAGAAATGATTTTCTAATTTTGTTTCATAGTGACGCAAAGAAAGTTTCATTTTTGAATGAAGTTACACGGCACAGTTCTTATTTTATTATTAGTTTACTCAAGAGTTGCTCAATGAATCTGTTGATTCGGAATCACGGTATGGGTAGATGCCACAGATAATGAATCGATTTCTTTTTATACCTCTGTCACTCTATCTTTGTTAGTGCCGCCTATAATAATTGATTGATGAATCAAAAACTTTCAATTTAACTTATTCTTTCAATTGGTATTTTTGTTTATCCTCGTATCTCGCAAAAATGGAAACTTAGGTAAGTGCTTTATAAACATATGTATAATAAAGAACATATTTCATTTAGCTCCTTCATGCCTACTATAACTAGTTATTTCGGTTTTCTACTAGCGGCTTCAACTATAACCTCAGTCCTATTTATTGGTCTAAGCAAGATACGACTTATTTGAAATTAATCGAATAAACAATTCATAAAGAGAAACCTTTCCGTGAGATTCCATGTATTCTATGAGTTCCTTACCGTGTCAATTGCCAATTCTTGGTCATTGCGATTCATGGGCAATTCGGATTAAGATTTAGGGATAGATATTACCTCTCTTTTCCCCTTTTCAAACAAATTGAAATGAAATGATTGAAGTTTTTCTATTTGGAATCGTCTTAGGTCTAATTCCTATTACTTTGGCTGGATTATTCGTAACTGCATATTTACAATACAGACGTGGTGATCAGTTGGACCTTTGATTAATTAACATCTCTTTTTTTGATTGACCTCCTCTTTTCTTTATTCTTTAATCCACAGGAGGTCAAATTCAGATTGCTGTTCAAGTTAGTGAAGTTAGTTCAGTGTAATTCCAACTAACAAAAACGGAATCACGCTCTGTAGGATTTGAACCTACGACATTGGGTTTTGGAGACCCACGTTCTACCAAACTGAACTAAGAGCGTTTTCTTATCACAATAGATAAGACTATAAAGAAAAGGATTCTTTTTGTAACTCCAACACATCTTGTATGCATATACTATTATAGTATCATAAAATGAAAAATTATGTATATCCAATTTTAATTGATCTCAATTGATTCTTCGTTACTGCTCAGAGGAGAAGTAATAGGTAGGGATGACAGGATTTGAACCCGTGACATTTTGTACCCAAAACAAACGCGCTACCAAGCTGCGCTACATCCCTTTCAATTGGTCTACAGTGTCATTGTAGAGAATACCTGTCTTGTTTTCCACATCCTTATTTCCTCCATTGATATACACAATTTTTCTTCCCATTTCTTCTTTTTTTTTTTATCATATTATTATATATTAACATATAATAATAAAAGACTTATATACATATAAAATATGAAACCCACCCTAAAAATGAAATAAAAAATAAATGAATATTTTTGGGGAATGCTCAGGAGTAAAGAAACTTCTTTTTATGTTTTAAGAAAAAGAAAATCTTATCTAGCGAATCTTCAATTTGAATCGGGAATTCTGTGTACAAATACAAGTGGTCCATATGCATCTGATCATATATGTATTACCATTATGTATTACAATAAATAAGGAGGATTTTAAATGCGAGATCTAAAAACATATCTTTCCACGGCACCGGTACTAAGTACTATATGGTTCGGGTCCTTAGCAGGTCTATTGATAGAGATTAATCGTTTATTCCCGGATGCGTTGACATTCCCTTTTTTTAATTAACATGAGAAGGGGTGAAGAATATTAGAGATACAATCAAATATCTGTGACTAATTCCTTTCCCCCTCCTCTTTTTTTCTCTTTTTTAGAATTTTATAAGGGAGGAGTAAGAGAAAGAATAAAAGTGGATTTAACCTCAGCGAAACTCGGGTTCAGACTCGAATCAAATTAAGAATAGAGGGAAAACGTAAATGTAAATGTTGGTCTAGTGCAAGAGTATCATACAAGATCCTTAAATTAAATACTGTACTGCGATTAGAAATATAGTTATAGTTAGAAATCATTGTATTACTTATTATTTACTATTACTCTATTGATATTGATTACAACGAAATCCTTCATATCATAATTGGATTTTGAGTTAGCAACTTCTATTTTTTTTCCTTACTTTCTTCGGATCGAAAATAGAAGACTTGAATGAATAAAAAAAAAACAAAGGAGGTTCATGGCCAAGAGTAAAGATGCCCGAATAAGGGTTCTTTTGGAATGTACTAATTGTGTACGAGGCGGTGTTAATAAGGAATCAACAGGCATTTCCAGATATATTACTGAAAAAAATCGACACAATACGCCCGGTCGATTGGAATTGCAAAAATTCTGTCCCTATTGTTATAAACATACGATTCATGGGGAGATAAAAAAATAGATCGAACCGAGGGCCTGTGTGTCACCCTTCCAAGGAACAGTAAAAATAATATAGTAAAATAATATAGTATATAATATTATATAATATATATAACATATATTTAAATAGAAATAAACCAAATCCTATTTCTGAATTCTAATTCATTTTTGATCCGAACGAAATAGGATTTTCGGGATAAGGAATAAACAAACCATGGATAAATCCAAGCGACCTTTTCTTAAATCCAAGCGATCTTTTCGTAGGCGTTTGCCCCCGATCCAATCGGGGGATCGAATTGATTATAGAAACATGAGTTTAATTAGTCGATTTATTAGTGAACAAGGAAAAATATTATCTAGACGAGTGAATAGATTGACTTTGAAACAACAACGATTAATTACTATTGCTATAAAACAAGCTCGTATTTTATCTTCGTTACCTTTTCTTAATAATGAGAAACAATTTGAAAGAACCGAGTCGACCGCTAGAACTACTGGTCTTAGAACCAGAAATAAATAGGCTTACTCTTCAATTGAATCGAAATTCCAATTCGAACTCAAACGCGGATTTGATGTTTTGTTCGAAAAATCTAAGAATCGAGATTTGATTGTTGTGTTGTAAGAAACAAAAATAATCGGGGAAGAAGAAGAAATCCTTTTTTTTTTATTGAACATATTCCTTCATTTTGACGACTTTATCATATTTTATCATACTAATTTAGAATCTACCTTCCCGGAGTTCATTCTCCGGGGAACTCCATTTATTTAAATCATTAAATCATTCCGGTGAATTCTTTACAATCTCTTTATTTTATGATCTCATTGGAAATCATATAAAGACAATTCCTATTGGATATAGCTATTTGTGCAAGTATTTTACGATTAAGAAGTAACTGCCTCTTGTACAGATCGTGTATAAATCTACTATAACTATAGGATGCCCCATTCTCGTGAATTACTGCATTTATCCGAGTGATCCACAAACGACGAAAATCTCTCTTTTGCCGATCTCTATCCCGATGAGTCGAAACCAAAGCTCTGATTTTCTGTTGAGTAATAGTTCGAGTAAGTCTTGAATGGGCTCCTCGAAAGCTTGATGTAAATAAACGAATTTTTGTTCTACGTCTACGAGCTATATATCCTCGTCTAGTTCTGGTCATTGAATAAATGAAACTTTGATGAATAACTAATTGATTTCCTTTCTTTCAGTTATCCTTGTACCCTTTCCTGGTCTATTAATAACAAAGCGGATTCTTCCAATGTATAAAATAAAAATTCCAATGGCTTTTGCTACTATAACCTTCCCGACCACGATTTTTTTTTCTTTTTTCTATGCATTTCACCTCGAAATAAGAAATACTATTGATACTAGGTATCAAAAACATAGTAAATTAACTAAAAAAGTAGTCAATTTGAAATTAAATGGATAAAGAAATAGTGGGTTCCATCGTTTCTATGGTTACTTCTTAAACGGTGAGGTCCTTTCTATACACCGGAGCTCCTTCCTTCATTTAATAAATCTTATTGGTAACTTGTACAGTTCACACTCTTTGGCTCTACCCATGAATTATCCAGTAATAGGTCTTTCACAATGAGATCTACCTATACAGTAACGGTATTTAATTATGAAGGTTAGCTAAGTAGCTGACCCTGTTAGTCCGTTCTTGCAAGAGTGGGAGCCTAATCTTTCTGCTGATTTTCCCCGCTTAATGGATAACCCTTTTGCCAATGGGGAATTGCTTATTATCTTAAATTTAGGTGATTGTATTTGCACCGACGGAAACCATAAATTTCATACACAATACACAATAGGGGAATATGATAGATCTTTTTTTTTTTTAGTTTAGATAGTGAATGGAGTTCTTCCATTCTATTCACTGGTACTGATCATTGATACTGGAAAAGTTGTTTTTCGTCCCAGTCCATGATCTGAACGAGTCGCACATACACCCTAGTACATGTTCCTCGGCGCTGAGGACACCCCCGAAGAGCGGGGGATTTCGTGACATTTCTGATTGGCTGTCTTGTGTTTCTAATAAGTTGTTTAATAGTTGGCATGCTGAATCATATACATAATGTACTGGTTTAGATCGATCCTAACCGGATGATTATGAATTACCCCCATTTTATTTAATTTAATGAAAATGAAACCCGGTAAGAAGATCTCAAATCACGGATTTGCACGAAATCCTTTCTTTTTTCATTGAACCGCTACAAGATCAACAATTCCATGAGTTTGGGCTTCTGTTGCTGACATAAAAACATCCCTTTCCAGGTCTTCGGATACAACCCATAAGGGTTTGCCCGTTCTTTGTACATAAACCTTTGTGATGATTTCGCGCAGTTTCAGTAGTTCTTCCGCTTCCATGACAAATTCTCCGGCTTGTGCCTCATAAAAAGCGGCAGCCGGTTGATGGATCATTACCCTGATGATATAACATAATAAATGATTTCTCTATCTCGTATGATGAGTCGAAGAGAAGAGATAAAGAATAACAAGAAAAAAAGATAGAATTGAACAACCGTACAGGCATCTTTTGCGAATTGCATACGGCTCTACAATGGAATTGACTTTTACCTGCCATCGAAAAATGTAGGATCTGTCAGATCCAGATCGGTAAATGATCCAATTACCACCCTTCCTTTCGGAGAAGTTAAAAAATACTATGATGGCTCCGTTACGTTATATATTTATTTCCTCTATGATTCAGCAATCCCAAAGTTTCTTTTTGATCTGATCAAATAAAATAAGAACCAAATAAGATTATTTTTTATTTTCGTATCCTTTCATAACATAAAGATTGTTAAGAGCCTTCTGGTGTGAAAACAAAAAGTTTGTGACGCTGAAACGGACCCCCGATAGATAAGATAAAATCGGAAATACCCTTTATCTCATACTTCTCTTTCGATACATAATCTAATGTTTTGAAAAAAAAAACAATAAAGAATTTTCTCATATCGAATTCGAAGTGCCATGCTATTATTACTTAATATTCATATTTCATATGGCGAAGGCATAGTCTGCTTTTTTCTATCAAATAAAAAACTCATTGGCGCCAAGCGTGAGGGAATGCTAGACGTTTGGTAATTGTTCCTCCGACCAGGATAAAAGATCCCATTGAAGCGGCTAATCCCAGGCATATTGTATGTACCTCTGGTGGCACAAATTGCATAGTATCATAAATAGCTATTCCGGGTAGTACCCATCCGCCAGGAGAATTTATAAAAAAATACAGATCTTTGTTTTCATCCTCTATACTGAGATATATCATAAGACCAATAAGTTGATTCGAGATCTCGCTCTCAACCTCTTGGCCTAAAAAAAGTAATCTTTCTCGATAAAGTCGGTTGATTAGGATAAAATTGTATCCCTCAGGAACCGTACATGCACCTTTTGATGCATACGGTTCTAAAAAAAATCGCGAAAAAGAATCAATGTGTAGATTCCAGCCCTCTTTTTTTTCATAGCAAGCTCTTTCTAAAACGAGGGGGCTTTTTCTTCGATTTTTCAAGAAAGATGAGTTTTGACCCTTCCATATAATATATATAAATATATATAAAATAAAAAAAAAAAAGAATTCATTAAACTTATCGAACTAACTTATCATTGATGTATTGTCTCATCGAGATCCGATCCAAATCACGATGTCATTTTCTTGTTTCTAAATGGGCCTTCTTAATTTTTTTAGGTTTATGCTCTACTCCGGGTAAAGATCCGATCGACTTCGATTTGCACATATAGGACAAATGCCCCCAATACCACTTCTTTTTACTACAACTTCCTTTTTTTATTTATTTCATGTCTTCACCAAATATTCGACGTATTCATCCTATTACTCGATTGATTAACAGTTTGAGATCACTCCTATTTCTATTTATAAATAAAATCATTTATGATACAATATAGTAATCATATATTACCAATTGGGTTTTTTATAAACGGAGCCTGTATACTTCATTTTATTGATCCAACTAAGCCAACCATAAATTATTTGATAATATTAATCTGGATCCCCCCAAAAATAAAATGGATCTAATTGAACTTCACGCTCCAAATTGTTGATGATTCAATCAATCTTTCTTGGGCGAAACAGAGGATATCTCGATCGAGGGAGAGAACGGGAAAATACCATATGACCCAATATATCTGACAAGCCGCACTATACGTCAATCCAAGATATATCGTCCTCTCCAGGATTTCGAAAAGGCACTTTTGGAACACCAATAGGCATAAAAAAACAGAAAAAAGAATTTAGTACTTTATTTCACTTTGGTATGGAAACGTAACAATGAGTTTATTGTCTTCATAATATTGGCCTTCATCATATTTTATCCTTAGATTGGATAAGTTCATAAAAGAAGACAGAATGAATAAAGGAAAATTTTTACGAATAGGGCCTTCGAATGATGAACAAGTATGGGTGCATTCACTCATAGAAAATGGGATCAACCCCCATTGCGTATTGGTACTTATTGGGTATAGAATAGATCTGTTTATCTTTGTTCCTACGAACAGAATTGTTCCATTAGTACCAACAGAATAGAACAAATACAAATATTAACATTAACCCTTGCTTCGAGATAATCCACTGAAAAGAGAATATCAATAGCATAGTTTTTTCTAATGCAATAAAGTTACATAGTGTCTATTTTTCTTTGATAAAGAGGTATTTCCATGGGTTTGCCTTGGTATCGTGTTCATACTGTCGTATTGAATGATCCCGGTCGATTGATTTCTGTCCATATAATGCATACAGCTCTGGTTGCTGGTTGGGCCGGTTCGATGGCTCT